GGATTACTCGTCAACGGTTGATCCAATTTGATAGATTCGCCTTCTGAAACAAGAAGTTCTGGCCCTGGAGGGATAATATCAACCACTTGACGTCCATCCGATGCATCCGCTATGGTTATTTCGTAACCCCCTTTTTCTTTTCGTATTATTTTACCTACTATACCTGCTGATGTAGCATTATAAACTGTATTGTTACTTTTGCTCCCGTCGGGATAAATCTGACCCCTTCCCCTGTTTCCGCCTACGTATATGGGATATTTTAAGAAGTGAACCTCTTTCTTAGTAGCGGGGTCGGGGGAAAGGATAGGAAAGGTGATTTCACTATATTTCTGACCGGGAACGGGACCTATCACAAGAATATTTTTTTTATTGGGGCGATAGATCTGAAAAGACAGATTGCCTATCTGTTCTTTCATCTCGGGGGAAATCCGATCGGCAGGAGCTAATTCAAAACCCTCCGGTAAAATAAGAACAGCCCCTACATTCAAAGGACCTTTTTTACCATTAGCAAGAACTTGTTTTACTTGCATATCATAAGGGATTCGAACAACTGCTTCAAATACAGTATCCGGAAGTACCGTTTGTGGAACTTCAATATCCACGGGCTTATTAGCTAAATGGCAATTGGCACATACAATACGGCCAGTCGCTTCTCGTGGATTTTCATAACCCTGCTGTGCAAAAATGGGATATGCACTTGAAATGGCCGGCCGAGTTATGATATATATCATGAGCGATACGGAAATGGATCGAGTAATTTGTTCCTTTATCCAAGAAAAAGTCTTTATATTTTGCATGGTCCAACCATTGAGCCCAAAAATGTCTACAATAAATTTGGTAGGTCGCTAACCTAGTTCCCTATCCGCGATTCTGCTATTTATATTTACTGGAATAATTTAATAATTTTACTGGAATAATTAATATTTTAAATAATTAATATTTAATTATATTAATATATATCTTTGGGATGGGTAGAAATAGAAAGAGTAAGTATGATTTTCCATGCTTTGCTTATGTACAACTACAAAGTAAGAAACGTTATAATTGAGTTGGATTAATATTAGTAGATCCTTTTTTAATCATTCAGTGAATGATAAATCACTACAAGTGACGGAGAAACACGATTTAAATAACGAAAAATCCAAAATTTAAATAGAGTATCTAGAATGACCGGAAAAGTAGAAACAAGACCAGATATAATTTGATCATTATGAGCAAATCCAAAATCTTTGTAGATAAAGCCAATCATTAGCTCCCAACCATGGGGCGAATGGAATCCGATACATAAATCTGTTAATAAAAGAATCGAAAAAGCTTTTATTGTGTCACTTAAGTTATATAGGAATTCCTGAGCCCAAGAGTTAAGAATAACAAGTTCTTCATTACCCAAAATAGAATAACCGCTTAGAATAACGAAACAGATTATATTTGTCGAGAAGTGCAAAATCGTATGGATACGATCCTCGTTGTGTATCTTGATTAATTGGAGCGTTTCTTTGTGGATTCCTATACGAAGGTTTTGTAGATGTGTCTCCGAGTATTCCTTGATCATTTCCTCCAAGAGAAGGATTTCCTCCAATTCTATGAATTTTTCTAGAATATTCTTTTCTTGGATATCATTCAAAAAAATTTCAGATTGCCTAGTATTCCACCAATAAGTAACCCAAGATTCCAGGCTTTTATTAAATGAGAGAGAAATCCACCAGGGCAAAAATACTATAGATGCAAGATAGAAAAGGGGAGTGAATGCTTTCTTTTTTGCCATTTTTCATTTCGTCTATGAATTTTTAATGAACCGACTTCATTAGTTGATTCTACACGATCCAATATTTTTCTCGTGCATGAGTTAGTTCTATTATAAAGTATCGAACCTATGAATCTATTCACTGTTTTTTATTTGTGATTTCGGAGTTAGTCTTTGAATGTAGAAAGAATACAGAAATAGATTAAGAATCCACTTCGAATTCAAATAATTAACAAAAAAATATTATATTGTTTCCAGATAATGAATATTATTTTCTATCATTATATCAAAATATCTTATATTATTCAAAAATTTATGTATTTCCAAATGCTTTGATATAAAATAGAAAAGATGAATCCATTTTTTGGATTTGTTACTTATTTTGTTTTTGTTATTGAATTAAGCTGTGTAGATTTCCATACACATAAAAGACTACAAAAATAGTTTTGTTTTGTGGTTGTTACGTTACGTATACGTCTTCTTTGACTAGAATGAGCGTTATGAAGAAACTTCAGTTAAGTTATGGTATAGAAAGGGGGGATTTTTTAGTTTTTCCTTCCTGCTGAGAAAGCATTCATTCTCTCAGCTCATTTCTCAAAATACTTCAATCGGTACACGCAAGAAATAGGCCAATTCGGCAGCTTTTTGTTCGATTTCCCGTGGAGTAACATTCTCATCAGTACGAGTCAAGGGAATGGCCCCCTGGCCTCTGATGTCCATATAAAGGACACGGCGAGAATAAATACCCTCTTTAACTTCTATTCTGACGGACTGAATATCCTTTATAAGGAATCGAACGAAGATGCGACGATTTTTTCCAGGGAATCCCCAACGAAAAATACACACCATTCCTTCTTTTCTATCAAATCGATCATAACCACCCCCTACATTCCACGAAATTGTGCACCACAAATAGGAGCTAATAAAGAGACCCGCGATCCCATAGAAAGACATCACAATCCCCTGTGGAAAAAAAAGGATTTGCTGAGACGGAAATAAAGATATCAAATTTCTCCCAAGATAACTGGAAGTTCCAACCAATAAGAATCCTAATGAACCTAAAAAAAGGATAATGGCCCAGCAGAAATTACTTGTTTTCCGTGACCCGGTTATAGGTTGTATCCATATATGTTCTGATCGACAACTCATACTTGATCCGGTTTCGTTTTATTGGAATTGAGAGAATACCCTAGACTTTACTCTTTTTGTTTCCGAAGTAACTCTCATCAACTAGTACTAGTTTGATGTGAACCTTTAAGAGAAATTTATCAAATTAGTTAGATCTAAAATAAAAACATACCCCTCGTATGATCCCATCGATATACATATAGATACACCGACTTTACAGTTCAGCCATCCGGCGATCCTGATATTTTTTCAAATAGATAGAATTTCTTTATCATCTTTCTACAGGCCTAAGAGCCCCTCCTTTATGTTCGACGGAAGCGCCGCATGTTATACTTTATTCCACTAAATGGATATCTGCGTTATGATACAAGTCTTAGTTTTGAAAAAAAAAATGGATGAGAGTTGGGCCCACCAGATCTAAACAGTCTTATTTTTTTGAACATGAAGAAATAAAGAAGCCATTGCCATTGCCGGAAATACTAAGCCTACTAAAGGCACCAAAACAGAGGGAAAGTCGAAAGTTGTCATATAAAGGATACCTCAATTTACTATTTGTACCTGTTATTATAATAATAATAATTAATGTTATTTAATAATTAAATTCAATCAATTAAATTAAAATTTTAATTAGTATAGATCTAAGTATATATCTAAGTGAGTATAGAATGGACTTATTCATCTTTCTATTTTCTACATGAAAGATATGTAAAAAAAATATGTAAAAGATATTGTAAGATACTCGCCCTTATTATTTTTTATTTTCTTCGTCTTTTGCTCCTGTCTTCTAATCATTTAATAAAGAAAAAGCTTCTTACAAATAATTCGATCCAAAAAGGGGGATTCTTAGTCAAAATAAAATAGGATTCTCGAGAGATATATAAAGGTACAAAACCATATATAATATATCTATAGTTTCTAAATTTCTAAATTCTAGAATTATAGATTTGGATTTATTTATATATATATATATATACGTAAGACGTAGAACAAAAATTTAAAATTTTACTAATTTAACGAAAATAAGAATTCACTCTTCTTTCTTGTTGATAGAGGCCTCGTAACTGATAACTGAATTAGTAATCAAGAATATAGATATAAAAGAGTTATTCGCAACTTTTGATTCTTTTTACAATTTAGATCTTATGTCAACAAAGAAACCCCATTCATATTCATTTTACTTGGATTCTGATAAACTAACTACTTGTTTGCTACAAATAAAAAAGGAGCTTAATGCTCTATTGAATTTTGATTCACGGGAAAGAAAGCGTGGAGCTGAAATAACTCACTCAGAACACTTTTTAAAGGATTACGTGGTACGATTAGATCGAATAAGCCCTTCTGGAATAAATATTCAGCCGACTGTGAACCTTCAGGTACTGTTTTATTCAATGTTTGTTCAATTACTCTTTTACCCGCAAATGCAATATAGGCATTGGGTTCGGCAATAATGATATCTCCCAACATACCAAAACTAGCAGTCACCCCCCCTGTAGTAGGAGATGTAAGAATTGGTACATAGAATAACTTTTTATTTGATTGATAATCATATAAAGCAGAAGATATTTTAGCCATTTGCATTAAACTCAAACTTCCCTCTTGCATACGCGCCCCCCCCGAAGCACATACTATAATAAGAGGGAGAAATTTGTTAGTAGCGTACTCAACCAAACGGGTTATTTTTTCCCCAACCACGGATCCCATACTACCCCCCATAAACTGAAAATCCATAACCCCAAGTGCTATGGGAATACCGTTTAATTGACCTATGCCTGTTTGAACGGCTTCAGTTAATCCTGTCTTTCGTTGATAAGAATCGATACGATCTTTATAAGGTTCCTCTTCCGAATGAAATTCAATGGGATCCAAAGAAACCATGTCTTCATCCATAGCATCCCAAGTATCCGGATCGATCGAAAGTTCGATTCTATCTGAACTACTCATTTTCAAATGATATCCACATTGTTCACAAAGATTCATTTTTGATTTTAAAATTTTCTTATAATTTAATCCATAACAATTTTCACATTGAACCCACAAATGTCTGTATTTTTGAGTTACATCCAGATCATTGGAACTTTCTAGTATAGTGCTACCATTCGTGCTGGTACTTATATCGGACCCCTTACTT